AAGTTCCCATCGAAGTTCACTACGAATCTTTGGGTACCTATCACGAGATTTATGGGCATTATCTAATAGTACGAAGTGTAAAAAAAGAAATTCTTTTTCTATACATTCGAACAACCGTAGGTCATATTTCGTTTTATCGAGAAATTGAAGAAGCTATACAAGGATTTTATCGAGCCTGCTCATATGGTACTTAATCATATCGTATCTATCTAAGTAACTCTAAACTTTATGATACCAATGGAATTCGGCTCGCCCGAGTTCAACTAGGATCATAGTTTGTGAATTTATATGCGAATTAAGATCGAGACAAGTAAGTTTTACAATCACTAAATTAAACCTATTTATTGTCGAATCCCACTCAGCGGAATATGGAGGTACTTATGGCAGAAGGGGCCAATCTGGTTTTTCACAATAAAGTAATAGATGGAATTGCCATGAAACGACTTATTAGTAGATTAATAGATCATTTTGGAATGGCATATACATCACACATCCTGGATCAAGTAAAGACTATGGGCTTCCAGCAAGCCACCGCTACATCTATTTCATTAGGAATTGATGATCTTTTAACAATACCTTCTAAGGGATGCCTAGTCCAAGATGCTGAGCAACAAAGTTTAATTTTGGAAAAACACCACCATTATGGGAATATCCATGCGGTAGAAAAATTACGTCAATCCATCGAGATATGGTATGCTACAAGTGAGCATTTACGACAAGAAATGAATCCTAATTTTAGGATGACTGACCCTTATAATCCAGTTCATATGATGTCTTTTTCAGGAGCTAGAGGAAATGCCTCTCAGGTACACCAATTAGTAGGCATGAGAGGATTAATGTCGGATCCACAAGGCCAAATGATTGATTTACCTATTCAAAGCAATTTACGCGAAGGACTCTCTTTAACAGAATATATAATTTCTTGCTACGGAGCCCGTAAAGGAGTTGTGGATACTGCTGTACGAACATCAGATGCTGGATATCTCACGCGAAGACTTGTTGAAGTAGTTCAACATATTGTTGTACGTAGGAAAGATTGTGGCACCATACGAGGTATTTCTGTGAGTCCCCAAAGCGAAACGATACCCGAAAGAATTTTTATTCAAACACTCATTGGTCGTGTATTAGCAGACGATATATATACGGGCTCGCGGTGCATTGCCGCTAGAAATCAGGATATTGGAATTGGGCTTATTAATCGATTGATAACCTTTCGAGTCCAACCAATATCTATTCGAACTCCCTTTACCTGTAGAAGTACATCTTGGATCTGTCGATTATGCTATGGCCGGAGTCCTACTCATGGCGACCTGGTCGAATTGGGAGAAGCTGTAGGTATTATTGCGGGACAATCCATTGGAGAACCGGGTACTCAACTAACATTAAGAACTTTTCATACAGGCGGAGTATTTACAGGGGGTACTGCGGAACATGTACGAGCCCCTTCTAATGGAAAAATAAAATTTAATGAGGATTTGGTTCATCCCACACGTACACGTCACGGCCATCCTGCCTTTCTATGTGATATCGACTTGGCTGTCACTATCGAGAGTGAAGATAGTATACATAATGTGAATATTCCACCAAAAAGTTTTCTTTTAGTCCAAAACGATCAATATGTCGAATCAGAACAAGTGATTGCTGAAATTCGGGCGGGAACATCCACTTTGACTTTTAAAGAAAAGGTTCGAAAACATATTTATTCTGACTCAAAGGGAGAAATGCACTGGAGTACCGACGTGGACCATGCACCTGAATTTACATATGGTAATGTTCATCTCTTATCAAAAACCAGTAATTTATGGATATTAGCAGGAAGGCCGCACAAACCCACTGTGGCCCCGCGTTCACTTCACAAGGATCAAGATCAAACGAACACTCATTTTCTTTCTGTCGAACAAAGAGATATTTCTAACTCTTCAGTGACCAATGCTCCCACGAGACACCCACTTTTGAGTTCGGATCTTTCGAGGAATATAGGGGATAAGATTTGCGATTATTCAGAACTTAATCGAATCGTAAGAACTGGGCATTATAATCTTATATATCCTGTCAAAAATTCCGATTTAGTGTCAAAGAGGCGAAGAAATAGATTCACCATTCCATTTCAACCGACTCAAGAGCGGGAGAAAGAATTAATGCCCCTCTCAAGTATCTCGATTGAAATACCCCTAAATGGTAGTTTCCGTAGAAATAGTATTCTTGCTTATTTTGACGACCCTCGATACCGAAGAGATAGTTCGGGAATTACAAAATATGGGACTATAGAGGCGTATTCAATCCTAAAAAACGAGGGGTTGATTGAATATCGAGGAGTCAAAGAATTTAAAGCAAAATACCAAATGCAAGTGGATCGATTTTTTTTCATTCCCGAGGAAGTACATATCTTACCACGATCTTCTTCCTTAATGGTACGGAACAATAGTATCGTTGGAGTAGATACACAAATAACTTTAAATACAAGAAGTCGGGTATGCGGATTGGTCCGAGTAGAGAAGAAAAAAAAAAAGATTGAACTAAAAATCTTTTCGGGAAATATACATTTTCCTGGAAAAACAGATAAAATATCCCGACATAGGGGCATTTTGATACCGCCGGGAAGGGGACAAACAAAGTCCAAGGAATCTTTAAAGTTTAAAAATTGGATCTATGTCCAACGAATTACACCTACTAAGAAACGGTATTTTGTTTTGGTTCGACCTGTCGTCACATATGAAATGACGGACGGTATAAGTTTATCAACACTTTTCCCTCAGGATCTGTTGCAGGAAAGGGATAAGGTGCAACTTCGAGTTGTCAATTATATCCTTTATGGAAATGGCAAGCCTGGTCGTGGAATTTCTGACACAAGTATTCAATTGGTTCGGACTTGTTTAGTTTTGGCTTGGGACCAAGACAAAAAACGTTCTTCTATGGAAGAGGCGCGCATCTCCTTTGTTGAAGTAAAAACAAAAAGTATGATTCGAAATTTCCTAAGAATCGATTTAGTGAAATACACCATTTCGTATGCCGGAAAAAGGAATGATCCATCAGGATCAGGATTCCTTTCTTATAATGGATCAGATCGTATGAATCCATTTTTTTCCATTTACTCAAAAACACGACTTCAAAAATCATTTAGCCAAAATCATGAAACTGTTCGTACGTTGTTGAATAGAACGAAGGAATGCCAATCTTTTATCATTTTATCATCAGCCAATTGTTTTCGAATGGGTCCATTCAAGGGGCTAAAATATTACAACGAACCCGATCCTATAATTCAAATTAGCAATTCGTCGGGCCCGTTTGGAACAGCCTTTCAAATTGCTAATTTTTATTCATTTTACCGTTTAATAACTCATAATCAGATCTTGGTAACTAACTATTTGCAACTTGACATTGACAATTTAAAACAAATTGTTCGAGTAATGAAATATTATTTAATCGATGAAAATAGGAATATTTATAATTCTGATCCAGGACGTAACATTATTTTTAATCCGTTCCAATTGAATTGGTATTGTCTTCATTATAATTATTGTGAAGAGACCTACACAAAAATGAGTCTTGGACAATTTATTTGTGAAAATGTATGTATAGCCAAAAACGGACCACACCTAAAGGCGGGTCAAGTTCTAATTGTTCAAGTTGACTCTATAGTAATAAGAGCAGCTAAGCCCTATTTGGCCACCCCAGGAGCGACTGTTCATGGCCATTATGGGGAAATCGTATATGAAGGAGATACATTAGTAACATTTATATATGAAAAATCGAGGTCTGGTGATATAACGCAAGGCCTTCCAAAGGTGGAACAAGTCTTAGAAGTTCGTTCGCTTGAGTCAATATCGATTAATCTAGAAAGGAGGATTCGTGCTTGGAATGAACGTATCACAGGAATTCTTGGACTTCCTTGGGGATTCTTGATTGGCGCTGAGCTAACTATAGTGCAAAGCCGTATCTCTTTAGTTAATAAGATCCAAAAGGTTTATCGATCTCAAGGGGTCCAGATACATAATAGACATATAGAAATTATTGTACGTCAAATAACATCAAAAGTCTTGGTTTCAGAAGATGGAATGTCTAATGTTTTTTTACCAGGGGAGCTTGTTGGATTGTTGCGAGCGGAACGAACAGGGCGTGCTTTGGAAGAAGCGATCTTTTACCGAGCCGTCTTATTGGGAATAACGAGAGCTTCTTTGAATACTCAAAGTTTTATATCCGAAGCAAGTTTCCAAGAAACTGCTCGAGTTTTAACAAAAGCCGCTCTCCGGGGCCGTATCGATTGGTTAAAGGGCCTAAAGGAAAACGTGGTTCTGGGCGGAATGATACCCGTCGGTACCGGATTCAAAGGATTAGTACACTACTCAAGTCAACAGAAGAATATTCCTTTGAAAAAAAAAAAGAAGAATCTATTCGAAGGGGAAATGCACAATATTTTTTTTTACCACAGAGAATTAGTGAATTCTTGTGTTTAAAAAAATTTCAATGATACACCAAAACTCTAGTTTAGCTAATTTTAAAACGGATTCCTCCTATTTATATGGTCTAGAGTTCTTACGGGTATTTTAAAACTTATTAAAGAAAATAAAGAATAGAAAAGAATTGATGGTTTGACTTGTGTCTCGAGGAGCAATTCGCCGTCAAAGAGAAGGTTCCGTCGGAACACTTATTTATTTCGAGATACCTCATCTCTTAAAAAAAGAGAAAGTGTGAGGAGAAATGACAAGAAGATATTGGAACATCAATTTGGAAGAGATGATGGAAGCAGGAGTTCATTTTGGCCACGGTACTAGGAAATGGAATCCTCGGATGTCACCCTATATCTCTGCAAAGCGTAAAGGTATTCATATAATAAATCTTACTAGAACTGCTCGTTTTTTATCAGAATCTTGTGATTTAGTTTTTGATGCGGCAAGTAAAGGAAAACAATTTTTAATTGTTGGTACAAAAAATAAAGCCGCTGATTTAGTAGCATGGGCTGCAATAAGGGCTAGGTGTCATTATGTTAATAAAAAATGGCTTGGGGGTATGTTAACGAATTGGTCCACCACAGAAACGAGACTTCATAAGTTCAGAGACTTGAGAATGGAACAAAAGGCGGGAAGACTGGCCAGTCTTCCTAAGAGAGATGCAGCCATGTTGAAAAGACAATTATCTCACTTGCAAACATATCTGGGTGGGATTAAATATATGACAGGGTTGCCGGATGTTGTAATCATCGTGGATCAGCTAGAAGAATATACAGCCCTTCGAGAATGTATTACTTTGGGAATTCCAACGATTTGTTTAATTGATACAAATTGTGACCCCGACCTTGCGGATATTTCTATTCCAGCGAACGACGACGCTATAGCTTCAATTCGATTAATTCTCACCAAATTAGTATTCGCTATTTGTGAAGGCCGGTCTAGCTATATAAGAAATCCTTGATTCATAAAAAAAACGGAATAAAAAAAAAGATATAAGAATTACTGGGGATAGGTTGTGATTGGTTGGTATTATATACGATTGAAGTAGACAAGTCGATAGAGCTATGATTGAATCAAAATAATATTTTTTTAAGGTTATCTTTCTGTCAGAGGACAATATGAGTGTTCTATCATGTTCAATCAATACAATAACTGGATTTTTTGATATATCCGGTGTAGAAGTCGGCCAACATTTCTATTGGCAAATAGGCGGTTTCCGAGTCCACGGCCAAGTACTTATTACTTCTTGGATTGTAATTGCTATCTTATTAAGTTCAGCCACCATAGCTGTTCGTAATCCACAAACCATTCCGAATGACGGTCAGAATTTCTTTGAATACGTCCTTGAATTCATTCGAGACGTGAGCAAAACTCAGATTGGAGAAGAATATCGTCCTTGGGTTCCCTTTGTTGGAACTTTGTTTCTATTTATTTTTGTTTCTAATTGGTCAGGGGCTCTTTTACCTTGGAAAATCATACAGTTACCTCATGGGGAGTTAGCCGCACCTACGAATGATATAAATACTACTGTAGCTTTAGCTTTACTCACATCAGTGGCTTATTTCTATGCGGGCCTTACAAAAAAAGGCTTGGGTTATTTTAGTAAATACATTCAACCAACTCCAATTCTTTTACCCATTAACGTTTTAGAAGATTTCACAAAACCTCTATCCCTAAGTTTTCGACTTTTCGGAAATATATTAGCCGATGAATTAGTCGTTGTTGTTCTTGTTTCTTTAGTACCTTTAGTAGTTCCTATACCTGTCATGTTTCTTGGATTATTTACAAGTGGTATTCAGGCTCTTATTTTTGCAACTTTAGCCGCAGCTTATATAGGCGAATCCATGGAGGGGCATCATTAACTCATTTTAAAAATAGTTTTTTATTTTATCAAGTCAATATATATTTAAAGCTACTCTACTTAGAGAACATACTTGTATGTTCTCTAGTAATAGAAAGTAATATAACAGGGAGAGGAGAGAGGGAAACGATTAGTCTAGAAAGGCCGAACTGGGTATATGGAATCGCATGGTTATAAGTCAACTCGTGTCGATGTTTCACTTCAAAGAAAGATTCTAGAATCCAATTGAATTGAAGGCAGAATACCGGGTTTACGTTATGTAAGAAAGACATGTATATTAGATATTTGCTAGTTATATATGAACTAATATTAAGCTCAACTTTAATTTTAATCAAACTTAAGAATTAAAGTAATTTATATGCGTATATCAATTACTTTCATTTTTTTCATTTTTTTTTATTTTTATGAGAATGAGTGATAAATAAATACAATAAACAAAGGGTCGAAGAATTCAAAGACAGTAAAGACTCAACAAATATAAAGTAAAAAGTATAAATCCTTTCTGATGATCTGATGAAGTATTCTTTTTTTAATTCGGAGTTTTTACGGACTTCGACTGGCTAAATCTTAGTCGCTGGAATAATTAAGTCATTATTTATTCGTTGATTGTATCATTAACCATTTTTTTTTTTTGCGCGAGGAACTTATCATGAATCCAATTATTTCTGCCGCTTCCGTTATTGCTGCTGGATTGGCTGTAGGGCTTGCTTCTATTGGACCGGGGGTTGGTCAAGGTACTGCTGCAGGCCAGGCTGTCGAAGGTATTGCTAGACAGCCCGAAGCAGAGGGTAAAATACGAGGTACTCTATTGCTTAGTTTGGCTTTTATGGAAGCTTTAACAATTTATGGGTTAGTTGTAGCATTAGCTCTTTTATTTGCGAATCCTTTTGTTTAATCCTAATCCGAAAAATACAGATTTTTAGTTGGACTTGACGCTTGCCTGGTTGCTTTTTCGCAGTATACCAATATTACGCTCCTACAATGACTTATTCGTTGATAAAACTGGGGGGGGGGTGCTGATTTTTGGAGGAGTTAATTAGTGTTACCGACTCGCTTTCTTCCTTCCCCTCCTTAGGAAAGGGTGCAACAAACGAGGTATTTCGCAATTTACACGAAACCTGGTACCTAATTCTAGTCGAATTAGTCTTATTGGAAATTGAAATCTTAATTGAAAAAAAGACATTGTGAAAT